TTAATCCTTTGCGGAGAATTAGATGGTCTTCCTGAACAGGCCTTTTATTTGGTAGGTAACATCGATGAAGCTACGGCGAAGGCTATTAACTTAGAAACGGAGAGCAATTCGAAGAAATGACCTTAAATCTTTGTGTACTGACCCCTAATCGAATCGTTTGGGATTCAGAAGTGAAAGAAATCATTTTATCTACTAATAGTGGACAAATCGGCGTATTACCAAATCACGCTCCTATTGCCACAGCAGTAGATATAGGTATTTTGAGAATACGCCTTAACGACCAATGGCTAACGATGGCTTTGATGGGTGGTTTTGCTAGAATAGGTAATAATGAGATCACTGTTTTAGTAAATGATGCAGAGAAAAGTGATGACATTGATCCAGAAGAAGCTCAGCAAACTCTTGAAATAGCGGAAGCTGCTTTGAGAAAAGCTGAAGGAAAGAGACAAACAATTGAGGCAAATCTAGCTCTCCGACGGGCTAGGACACGAGTAGAAGCTATCAATGCCATTTCATAACCAGTCTGGGCGTCCAAATAATCATCGATTTATACGCCCGGGTTGTTTTATTTGACTTGATTCTGCCGAGTAAATACAATCAAGCGCAATCAGATTTTGATGTAACGAAAAACAAAATCAATAAAAAAGATAAAAAATAAATATTACGAAAATAAAATTACTTATTAGATACCATTGACCGGGGTATCTAATAAGTTCTACCTACTATTGGATTTGAACCAATGACTCCCGCCGTATGAAAGCGATACTCTAACCGCTGAGTTAAGTAGGTCATTTATCTTCACAAAGAAAACCAAAAGGGACTCATCCCATCGATGGATTATAAATATCATATTACTTAGAAGCAATACCGATCAATACGATCTTGGATCATGGAATAGTCATCTTGAGAATATTCATCTTGACAATAAATTATCTACATAATAAAATATGTATTACAAGCACTAAGGGCTGTAGCTCAGTTGGTAGAGCACCTCGTTTACACGCGCGCCGATGTTTTTCAGGGGAGTGCATCATGCAATCAAAAAATTGATCTTATTGAGAAATCGATGTCTTACTCCATAACTTTGAGGGAAGAGGAGAAAAATAGCCTGACAAGGATTCGGTCAATTTAGGTGCTAATTAGGTGCCAAACAGACCCCCATCATTGATTTGATATATTGATAAGGTGAATACCCAGTCTATTCAATGCTAGGCTGAGTATCAGGGCCTCAAAAAAATCTCTTTTCGTCCTATGAACTTTAAGGTGTATGAAGTTTCATATTTGATTTTTAAGTAGAGCGATAGAGACTTCATTTCACTTAGGTTAATCTAGGCCAGAGGCAGACCTACGTCAATATAACCCCCCCTTGAAAAACTTTGGTAGTGTTCCTGAATCTGAATACACATAATGACTCAGAGCACATGGAGCCATCTCCTTATTTTTCTGTCAAAAATAAAAATGGCGGACTAGCTGATATTTCTATCAGTTAATGAAAGAGCCCAATGCACAAAAAATGCATGTTGGGTCTTTGAAACAGTTCATATCATTTTGATAATAATAAGTTTGATCTGTTTTACCGAGAAGGTCTACGGTTCGAGCCCGTATAGCCCTAAAGCCTTATAATATTATTCAAAAAAAAACGGATCCTTTTTTATTTGAATTTCCTCGTTATTTTTTTAACTGACTCATTGCTTCATCAAAAGACATAAGCCCATCCATGGGAATCGTTTAAAGTAAAATATCAAAGCAAAAACAAATTGCATTTCAACGGACCCAATTTATCTTTTCCAGTTCGGGATAAGCAAACCAACTTTTCTGCATTACTCTTCGTAGGAAAATGCATATGGAATTTTCCTCTTTTCCTGTCCGAAATCAACGAGTTAATTATACTACCCTTCTTTGGTTTGGTATATCCGATTCGAGTGAATTCTGTATGATGACCCGAGTCTGGTTAAAAACTCCAACTAACCCAACCCCAATCAAATCTAATAGTAATTTACGCAGGTATTGTGCGGTAGTTGTGCACAAGATAAAGCTTTAAAAACCAATTTGCTAATTTAAGTTTCATTGTAAACATTGTCAACAACGTAAAAGGGGCTTTCCTTCGTATACCTTACTTAGACCTAGTCTTCTCTTTTCTTTCGATAGAAAATCCTCCCTCGAGATTGGATTCTAATTAAATAATAAATAAAAGGTATAAATAATAAATAAAAGGAATATACCAATTCTATACTATAAATCAATCTTGACTTGATAAATCAATCTTGACTTGATATTCAAATTCCTAGACGTTTTATTACTTGTTCTATTCTAAACCACTAAAAAAAGAGGCAAATGGACATATTCATAAAAAATTGAAATAAATATAAACAAAGATAATAAAATAGAAAAGATAATGCAAATCGATGTCAATTTTGACCAATTCCTAATAACTTAACTATAACTAATAAAAAATAGAAAAAAACGAGAATTCTATTTGGAATCCCTTTTCTTTAGAGAG